GAATTCGGGTCGATTGGATCGAGTGAAAAATCCTATTGTTTTGGTTGTGGACTCAAGGGTTCAGGTTCAAACATGTTCTTTGAAGAAATATATGAGTTCTATTATAATAGAAAAAAATATGTTTTTTTTATTCCATTTAAGTAAATCGAGAAAAGGAAAAACATAATAAGAAATGACACTCCTATCATAGGAATGGAAATAGCCTTGTTGCTGCTTCAATAACAAGCATTTTCGTTTTCAAATCAAATAAATCATTTGATCTATGATTCATTGGAACAAGGAATGGCCTGGCTAGGTACTGGCCAGGCCGGGGGAATAAAAGAAAGAACTTTTCGGACGAAATCAAAGAGGGACTCTTTCTATTGGAGATATCTGTTTCGAATCATTATCTAAAGGGAATTGATGATTGATCAAATTCGTCTATATTTATAGAATAAAGAAAGATAAGGAAAAACTTTTATCAACCTTTACTTCACGCGTCACATATGAATTATCCTTTTAAAATTGGGAGAGATGGCTGAGTGGACTAAAGCGGCGGATTGCTAATCCGTTGTACGAATTATTTGTACCGAGGGTTCGAATCCCCCTCTCTCCGTTTCTTCTGATCACTTGATATTTCCCTTTCGAATTCGAAAAAATCTCTAACCCCCTTTCTCATAGTTAAATGTATGGAATGGAGAAAGAAAATCCTAAGAAAATTCAGAAATCGAGCAAGGAAAAACCCCTGATTTTTTTATTCATCACGTCCAGGATTACGTCCTGGATCATTAGATAGGAATCCGAAGATGAAGAGAGAAACAAAGAATATCACTACTGTGTAAACGAAGAGTTTGAGAGTAAGCATTACACAATCTCCAAGATCATTTTGGGGGAAATAGGGGAATAGATTCTCCATTTTTGTACCACATATTCCGTTTTGACACCAAGAAAAGAAGCGGTTTCTAGAAAACATAAGGAATTTGCAGGAATGAATTTGTAATAAGATTCTGATTCTTTCGTTAACAAAATGATCTTTCATACCTACAATTAGGTATTGTAGGGACCATACATAGGGTCTTCGACCCCCAGAAGGAATGAAGAAATGAGGTGATTCCGATTCATCTCGGTTATCCAAAAGAATTTCCATGTTTGAGTCGAGGGTTCATTATCTGATCTTATCAACTCTTAAGAATATCATTTTTTTTTATCGAATAAATCATGAATGTTTCTAAGACAGTATTAAAGATCTCATCGAAAACTTACAGCAGCTTGCCAAACAAGGGCTAAGAGAAAAAAGAGCACAGGTATGACTGGCATAACATCTACGATTGGATTGAAAAAAGCATAAGCTTCGGGCAATTTGGCGAAGAAAAAGCTACTCGAATGAAGGGCAGAATTAAGACAGATCAAACTAAAGATATTAAGCATAACAAACATTTTGTTCTTGGAGAAAATTTCATTATTATTGGGTTATTGATATAAGGGGAAAATGAAGAAAGAAGGGAAAGTAGGCCGCAAAATCTTTCTTTTTCTTTGAACTCCCTCAATCAAAAATCCTTCCATTCTCAAATGAGAATAGAAGGAATCATACCTTACATACAATATCTTAATTGAATTATATGTAATGATCAATAAATTCATTTTGATTCTACATCTACATGTGTAGAATCATAGCAACAACCAATTCAATAGATATTGGGGCTGGAATTGACGAACAACCAATACCGATATTAGTGTTTATCGGTGTCGAATAGAAATAAAAATGGGGCGTGGCCAAGTGGTAAGGCAACGGGTTTTGGTCCCGTTACTCGGAGGTTCGAATCCTTCCGTCCCAGACCAATTCTATCATAACAAAGATTGTTCTTTTTAAGAATCTTCTGTTTAAGGGTGTAATGTTGGATACAATGTGATCCAATCTTTCTTTGTGATTTCTAATGATTCTTCTATAGAATCATATCTTCCCTTTCGATTTTGTTTCTCACAAACAAACGGATCGAGTATCAATGACATGTGGATGGAAATAAATATCTTTTTGATATAGGTAGGATGGGAACAAAGATCAAAGTGAAATTCAAAAAAAAAAAACTGGGTGGGCCATTCAGCGTATGTTCGCCCCCTCGCCCATATTCATATTGAAGGTTAGTTAGTCATTTGGATAAACTTTATGCCCCATATCTATGATATTTGGATTCTCACATGATGCATTCTGAGTCGAAACGCGAAATAAAAGAGAAGTCTCTACCTTCCCTAAAGTAAATATAAATAAAGATAGGGTAGACAAAATGACTAATTCTATGTGGATCCTGAATCCTAAAAAACGGGGGGGTTCTTGGTATTAATTCCATCGCTGGAATTAAAGCTCCTGAGACTGGGGTGGGACAAAATCAAACAAAATAGTAACAACGAATTGATATGAACCCATTTTGCTTTGTACTTATACAAGACAGGATAGCATCCCATAAGAAGATCCTTTTAAATTGGCTTTGGATATGATTCATGATCCCCATGGAATTCGTGTCGATATGAGTTAATCCGCAAAGGAAAGGAAGGTATCAATTTCAAGACCCTTGTCATCCGGATCTTATTAACAAACAAGAAAATTCAATACGGAACAGATTATTTTCTTTGGACCTAATTTCTTTTATTTTGTATTTGATTTGGCTCCAATGAATAATTGGAAATCAATGTAGCGATCAATTGGGGGAGGGGGGAGATTCATACATTCACTTTACTTTATGGAAAGATTCCTGAATCTGAAGTAAGGAAAAATCTGTAGAAAATGAACCATGCCTATATGTATTGTTATTGTTCTATTTCAGTGATCAGTGACACCGGTGTTTCAGTTTTGGCGAAAAAGATCTGCGATCCCTTAAATACCCACGATTACCCCCGGTAACACTTGTTTGGTGTATCTGATGAATACGATAAAATCAGACTCCTACGATTCTGATTTTATCAATCAGATGAAAGAATACCTGAAAGAATACCGACCTTCATTTTTTCTTTCATGAGCCCCTTCTATCCATCCCCAAGAAAACAAAAAAATTTGATTTGTTTCTTGACCCATTTATCTGGTTTAAATTATTGATGATTCAATCGGAAAGGAAACATAGAGGTCCCTTATGATGATCAAATTCGCGTCTGATTTAATTAATCAGATATCTGCTAAACATTTTTAGATCCTCGTTGTACCGACTTGTTGATGGATTTAGAGATTCAATTCAGTCTTTACTGGAAAACTTATTTCCAGTAATGATGTCGAAGTAGGAAATTCTTGAAATTGTTTTTTATGATTCCTTATAAATATAAATTCTTTCTACTCGAAGAAGTGTGACATTGGTGAATCTATCCTATCGAGTCACTTGCGATCTTTCCCGGTCATTGGAATAGCTTATTTGGTTAATGACTCATTCTGTTCCGGTATCGGTAATCTAATTAAAGACCCTTCTTTAGTTTTAGTTGTTTGAGAAAGAATTGGATCTTTCATGATTCATCATCCCTAACAATCTGTTGAAGATGTAAAGAAGTGTTAAGCAACGCATTTCTTCGTGTTTTTTATAAATGTGTTTCATTCTTCTAATAAAATATGGGGTTAAATTATATTCTTGCTGAGACTTCTCCAGATCCATCTATGAAAATGAAAGTATGGAGGACTTCATATACTATATACCGATTGAGCCAATGACTATTCATGATTCCATATTGAATCAATTCCATACCGGTCCAAAATTAGAGGAATGTTATGGTAAAACTTCGTTTGAAACGATGTGGTAGAAAGCAACGTGCGACTTGAAGGACATTATCGGCTGTGGATTCTTGTACCCACCATTTTATATATCAAAGAAGATGCTCTCGGCTCGACATAGTTTGTTCTATTCCACTAGGACCCCAATTTTGGGGTTGTAATAAAATAATATAATTATAATATAGCACATGATGGAGCTCGAGCATAAAGAATTGGTTCATTTAGCAGAGAGAAGGATCTAGGGTTAATGCCAATCAATAAGTTGGAACAACTTCGTAAGTATATCTTCGGTATAGAAATTGAAAGGATCAAGTTCGAACAAGTAAAAAAAAAAAGTAAAATGAATTTGTCGAAATAGTTTTACCAATTCCGATCAAAAGTGTATCACAGGGGAATCAATCGTTTCCATAGAACGAAATAACAAAAGGTATGTTGCTACCCTTTTGAAACAATTAAGGATCACCGAAGTAATGTCTAAACCCAAGGATTCAAAGCAAAGATAAAATAAAGGATACCGGAACAAGGAAACACCGTTTTCAATTGTCTCAACAACTAGATCAGAATGGGGAAGAAATAAAATCGATTCTAGGCGAGACAAACAAAAGAGGTTAGAGACGGCTCAATAAATGTTTAAGGATTTCCCTTCGAGCTCTTTGAGAATTACCCAACTTGAGTTATGAGTACGAATGAGATTTCTTTTTTTTTTTTCAGGAAGGAAGAACAAAAAAAAATGACTCAAATCATAGTCTAATTGATGATTTTGTGGATCTATTTGCCACTACAATACATAAATTCGAATCATTCTTTTTCGAGCCGTACGAGGAGAAAACCTCTTATACGTTTCTAGGGGGGGTTGTTCATTTATGTCTATCCCAATGAGTCATCTATCGAATCGTTGCAATTGATGTTCGATCCCGAAGAGAGGGAAGAGATCTTCGTAAAGTGGGTTTTTACGATCCGATAAAGAACCAAACTTATTCAAATGTTTCCGCTATTCTATATTTCCTTGAAAAAGGCGCTCAACCTACAGGAACTGTTCATGATATTTCAAAGAAGGCGGAGGTATTTAAGGAATTTCGAATTAATCAAATGAAATTAATGAAATAAAAAAAAGGGGGGGGGTGCCCAGTATCTAGCTTTGTCTAATTGTTTCTCCACCTTTCCTTATTTTTTTTCTCTATTCTCTATTCATTGTTGCTCTCACATGACCCCGTATCATAGAACTATAAAAAAAAATCTTCTCTTGATATGAGACAGATAGAAAAAAGATTGAGTGAATAGATGAAATAACTGGGAAATTATGGGATTACCATCAATCAGATGGTTTTCGTTGGGACTCCACCAACAAACAAAAGGTCAATCTTGCTTATTGTACCTCTATTGAATAAATATTGAATAAACCCGACATTTTTTTCCTACCGGAATTCCTTATTTATTTCCCCACTCATACTTCATCCCTTATCTATGTTGTAGTGTCACTCCAACACAAGTCCTTGTTTTATTTATTGAATTGGTTTTCTCAACATTCAATTCATATTGACAATGGTGTATCGAACAAATATAATTCGATCGTGGATAAATAGATCTATTTATCCACATTTCATAAGTTTGTTTCTTTATTTCACTCAAACGATGGGTTCGTCAATTTCGTTGTGACACAAGAAGTATCTTAGTTAATATAATGAAAAAAAAAAAAATAGAGTATGGGTAGTCTATAAATTTTTACATCTATTTAGATTTTCTCTATAATTTATCCCAGAATCTGTTGTATTTTCATCTGATCTCTGTTCATTTTTATGTTCACAATTGATCATCAAATCTTTCTTTTTGATCTGTTGCTAGTTCAATGTTTTGACGAGGTCGGGCAATCAAATCTCTTTATTTATTTTTTATTCCGATCGTATCTACACACCCTATTTATATGGGTTGCTAACTCAACGGTAGAGTACTCGGCTTTTAAGTGCGGCTATGGTCTTTTACACATTTTGATGAAGCAACGGATTCGTCCATACCATTGGTAGAGTTTGTAAGACCACGACTGATCCTGAAAGGGAATGAAAGGAAAAAACAGCATGTCGTATCAATGGAGAACTCTTAGAATACTTCATCCTTAACGGATCGATACAAAATCTTGTTTTGATTCTTTTCTTGGAAAGGGGTCAAATCAATTCAAGTTGGGTCGAGTGAATAAATGGATAGAGCCCTATAGCTCCAATTATAGGGAAACCAAAAGCAACGAGCTTCTGTTTGTTCTTAATTCGAATGATTACCCGATCTAATTAGACGTTAAAAATATATTAGTGCCTGATGTGGGAAAGGGTTCTCTTGTGAGTGGATCATCAATTCCTTTTTTTTTCATGAATCCTAACTATTCTCTATTATGTTCTCTATTATGTAGTGGAGACGAATGTGTAGAAGAAACGGTATACTGATCAAAATTCATTATTCCAAAGTCAAAAGAGTGATCGGGTTGTAAAAATAAAGGATTTCTAACCATCTCTTGTAACTATAACGAACATAAATAAATTGGATGGAAATAGGATCCGTTGATTGTCCTTTCTGGCTCCGGGGTATCCATTCTTTTCTTACTATATACCTTGTTCTGACCGTATCGTACTATGTATTATTTGATAACTCAAGAAATCCCCCATTTGGTTCAAGTGTAATTTCAAATGGAAATGGAGGAACTACAAGGATATTTAGAAATGGATGGATTTCGGCAACAATACTTCCTATATCCGTTTCTATTTCAGGAATATATCTACGCGCTTGCTCATGGTCATGCTTTAAATGGATCGATTCTTTATGAACCGGTGGAAAATTTAGATCATGACAATAAATCCAGTTCACTAATTGTGAAACGTTTAATTACTCGAATGCATCAACAGAATCGTTTGATTATTTCGGTTAATGATTCTAATCAAAATCGATTCGTTGGGCACAACAATCATTTTGATTCTCAAATGATATCGGAGGGTTTTGCAGTCGTTGTGGAAATTCCATTCTCGCTGCGATTGGTATCTTCCCTAAAAGAAAAAGAAATAGCAAAATCTCATAATTTACGATCTATTCATTCAATATTTCCCTTTTTCGAGGACAAGTTATCACATTTAAATCATGTGTCAGATATACTAATACCCCACCCCATCCATCTGGAAATCTTGGTTCAAACCCTTCACTCTTGGATACAAGATACCCCTTCGTTGCATTTATTGCGACTCTCTCTCTACGAGTATTGGAATTCAAATAGTCTCATTACTTCAAAAAATTCCATTTCCCTTTTTTCAAAAGAGAATCAAAGATTCTTCTTGTTCCTCTCTAATTCTCATGTATATGAATGTGAATTCATATTCATTTTTCTCCGTAAACAACCCTTTCATTTACGATCAAAATCTTTTGGATCCTTTCTTGAGCGAACACATTTCTATGCAAAAATAGAATATCTTGTAGTAGTGCTTTGTAACGATTTTCAGAAAACCCTATGGTTGTTCAAAGACCCTTTTATGCATTATGTCAGATATCAAGGAAAATCGATTCTGGCTTCAAGGGGGGCTCATCTTCTGATAAAGAAATGGAAATCTCACCTTGTCAACTTTTGGCAATGTCATTTTGACTTGTGGTCTCAACCGGCCAGGATCCATATAAAGCAATTATATAATCATCCCTTCTATTTTCTGGGCTATCTTTCAAGTGTACGACTAAACTCTTCGGTGATAAGGAGTCAAATGCTAGAGAATTCGTTTCGAATAGATACTGCTATTAAGAAATTCGAGACC